GCCTGTCGATAAGCGAAAAGCTGCTCGGGAAGAGCCGCTCACGAGGAGGAAAAGGTTCGTGATCATAGAGCTCGACCATGTCACAAGCCATTGAGAGAATTCATTCACTATTACGTGACTCGTCATTAGCCGCCAAGACTCGTCAGGCTATCGCGGAACAATGGAAACTCTTATTCGCCGAGACCTGTATGAAGGTCTACCAAACCCCAGGATCCTAAAGTCATGCCAATCCCATGGGGCAGGATCTATCGGAAAGGGTGACGAGTCGGTCAATGGAGATCCTATGCTGTTGAGCCCGGTCTGAGCGTATCAGTACCACAACAGTTACTGAGGGCTTTTGAATTGGCTCATGAACTCATGACATGATTATGCCCATGTCTAGGTAACGTTCTTTCTTGTTGGCTATAGGCGGCGTAAATGATCAGGTTTCTAAACCAGCATTAGCATTTAGCCCAGCATAACCTTTTGGGTTGGGATCTTTCTCGTGCAGGGCTTCCTTCTCCGGAATCCCGATTTTTAACCAGACATCGAGACTCGCCTCGCGGTTTTCCAAGCCCTCGATATCCGTTCCCAACTGCTTGATCTCACCACGCTCACTGAAGACCGTCACTTTAGACTCTCCGCCTTTAGACTTCCCATAAGATCAGACGAAGAAGCCGACGATGGGTGGACCGGGTTAGAAAGTGTCTATCCGTCCTTTGGTCTGCTAGATCGATGGTACCGCTCGGAGTAGATCAGTAGACCAGGTGAACCGAAGTGAGTCTAAAGACTACGTAAAGTGGGAATCAGGACAAAGAAAGAGCCCCACCTTTCTTCCGGGAGCTGCTTCTTGTTCACAGCCCCTAGCTCATCATCATTTCTGTTTTCATGAATGGGGGCAGTTGCTGCTGCTTGGCACCAAGATGCCCGAGTGCGCCATGGTACGTCTGACCTTTCTGGTGAACTTGCCCACCTTCTTTGGTGATTTATTGCGCCCAAGATGAAGAGCTCTGACTTTAGCGGATAGACCCAATCCCACCGAAGAAGCGACGGGCTATCTTTCTTCCCCTTTCGAATCTTCCTAATTATAGTGACGGTAGCCTTTGAATCGGCTCTTGTCTTAATTACCGAAAAGCTACCTTTCCAAGAGTCAGGAGAGCCCGGAAAGTGATTGAACGACCTTCTCCTAGGGACTTCCCTGTCTCAGGTCCGATTCCTACTGATTTCTTGGTTTACTCGGACTTTTGACTCGACTTCTCTCTATCTTCTTCAGTCATCTTGGTGCCTTGAGCTGGGAAAACTCCTCAATCGGCGGGTATGGGATCGATTTCATTTAAGATGCCCTTCTCTGATCCTTCTCATTCCGTGAAGGCCTTTCCCACTCTTGACAAAGGGCTTCCATTGGGATTAGTTGAAAAAGTGGAGTTCTCAGCTCCTTCTCTCTTCTCCTTTTCCTGACTTTCTATTCCGGCTACAGAGCCTTATAAATGCCATGAAGCTTAGCCGAACTACTTGGCTTTGGCTCGGCTCAAAGAAAGAACTGGGTCACTGAGCCCTTTTTTTTGAGGTAAGAAGAGCTCCTATTTGAACTAACATCGGATACCTGCTTTAAGAAGACTTGCTAAAGGGAGCGCTGTCTCTCTTCTGTGTAAATCCGAGATTGGATTGAGAGAAAAGGGCTGGGCCAAGCCTTGATTCATCTCTCCTTTAATTTCTTTAATTTAATGGGTTCACTCGATACCTCGATACAAAGGGTCTAAGACCGCACGGGAATGCATCAAGTCAATTCAGGATCATCAACATTTCTTAGACCTTGATCTTAAAGAGAGAGAAAAAAAGCGGTGACTTCAGCGACTTGCTCTCATTCTTTGCTCGAACAAAGGACTTAGCTGACTGGTCGCACTCAATAATGCTAGTTTAGTTGGCTTCCTGCCTTGATCGACAGCGCACTCTGGGGGGATGCCTCTTCCAACAAGGGATCCTATCCACTCAAGCGCATTGGATCGTTGGTTAGCGTGGGCATCTCACTCCCTCCAGCATTGCGAATGTCACATTGGGCGTCGGGCCGAGTGAACCCCTTTTGATAGACGAGCTAAAGCTAGGTTCAGAAGAGATAGATGGGTGTGTAGAATGTGATACCTCATTTCGATGCATAGCCCTTTCATCAGTATGGGGCGAAGCCAGGAGGAGGGGCCCTTAGCCCTAGTCTCAGGCCCGATGCGAAGAGATAAGCTTATAACGATCGTGACCTTCAAATGGGTTGTCTTTCCACTAATGGAGAAGGAGCAAAGTAACGTAGTGAAGGTGGTAGGGCATGGCCCATCACACTGTTGGATTCTCCCGATCTTTGATGAGCTCATTCAAAGACTTCACCAAAAGCAAACTCTCGATCAGTGAGCCATGGAGTTGATGCTTGCCTTCTGAAGCAAATGCCCTAGCCCCATCCAAAAGGCTCTTTCTTCGGGCTTCTTTAGCTAGTTCTACCATAATAGGATTGGTCCACCGGATTGCCCATGCCAGCTCTTCCGTGTGCTTGTGCCAGCGGAGCTTTCCCACGATCGGCAGCACAGGAGAATACATGCCAAGGTGCTTAATTAATGCGCAAAACAACTCCCTCTAGCTTCTTCCCCCTCGCCGACGAGTCTATGGAAACGGGGAGGGTATTTCCATGCCATCGATACCTATAAGGTAAGGTCAACCCAATCCCACACTCCCTTCTGCCCTGCTGGATAGGTAGTTGGAGAGAACCCAGTTAGCCTGTCACTCGCACACCCTTGATTATGCCCTTCTAGCCTCGCGTGTATAAGAAGGTAGGCTTACTCTGAAATGCCTTGAGAACAGCGGAGTGAACTTCTAACTCGTGGAAAGAAAAAATGGAAAGAGCATACCTTATATATAAATAAGAAAGGCTAGGGCATTTACCAATGAAGGAAGCGGAGCACCTAACCGTCAGTCTCAGTCTGAGCTCTCTGGAGCTATTCGTGTAAGCCGGGTATTCATAAGAGCAGTTCCTAGCCGCATAGACTTTGACTTTTCTTAGTAGGGCGAGACAAGGGATAAGGCAATCAGAGTAGGCTTTTACCGGCTGGGCGCCTTTTTTCTGGGTCTGTTTTCCTCCTTTGGAACTCTTACGCCCTCAGATGGGGAAGGAAAGTCAGAGATGGTTAACGGCTCGAAGAAAGATCTCCTCCGAAAGAGGAAGTGAAGTTACAAGACGGCGGACGTGTAGGTGCAAAGTAGGAAGCTGCCTGGCCAAATAAAGCAAGCCTAGAAGCAAGAAAGGCGTAATCAGATGCTTCCTCAGGCGGATTTGACTAAGCAGGTGAAGAAGATGCGGGACAGCTTAGATTATAGGTGACATCGCTAGCCTTTTCATTCAGTCCGGTTTCCGCCAAGTTTCCTTCTCAGGAGAAGCTGGGTCGCCTTTTGCCGGGAATTCCTACCTATAGGGGGGGAGGTTAGATTGCACGATATAGAAGCATTCCATCATCAATCCTCGTGAAACATTCAATTTAGAAAGGCTTCAGAAAGTTGTCTTTGGCGCCTAGTCTTCAAGTTCTTCTTCAATGTCAATTGTAACTTACTCCAATGCTTTCTTTCACTCCAATGCCACCTCGTTCCTATCTTCTTTTGAGAATACCGGAACATCCTCTGCGCCGTGCCCTGTATATGCCATTTCCGCCTAACCCGAATCTCTTGACTGAGCTGCATTCTTTCCTAACTTGACTTTCTTGTGATGAAAGAATTTCCGAGGTATGCCCTCATCTCCGTCTTAGTCAGTAAAGCTAATCTAATCCCCAAAGTTCAAGAACGACTCCTTTCCGGCTACTCTGGTTTAGTCTTTCCTATCCTTGGCGTCGAGTAAGTACCGGAATCACTCCTATAAAAGAAGTAGGTTTTTGAACTCCCTAACTTCGAAGTCAAGTCAATCTCTAACCCTACCCGATTCGATTCTTTCTTTCCCGGAAGAACTGTCTTTCTTTTCAACTGAGCTGCATTTCCAATCCGTTTAGTCGGTCTCGTACCCAAGTTCCCTTATTTGTTTGCGTAACACTCTTGATATTGAAACCAGAGAATAAGCTTACCGCTCTAAGTCGATCTATTATTCTCTTTCCCTCCAAACCTTCCTAGTCGAGCTTCCACCGCCCCTAAAGAAAGAGATGGGACACATCCGTAACTCAACGAAACGACTTAGGGGCACTCATCTCATGGATACCCCTTCTTTTCTTGAGCCAGAGTTGGGGCTTTTGCGGCATCTAGTTCAGTATCAGATAGAGCAGTCCCTTGGCAAAGAAGGTTGACTTCTCTGTCACTTCCGTACTTCTGTAACTTCACTGAAAGCAGAGGAAGAGTAGGACTAGGAGTGGGAAGCACCTATATTTGGCACGTATCAATAGCAGTAGCTTTAGCAGTAGGAGTAGGAATAGGCCCAATAGACTGAGATTAGTGGGTAGCTTTAGTGGCTTGTTTAGCGATTGCGCATTGCCTTGTTTAGTTTAATAAGGATTTCTTACTCTTAGGCATGAGAGGAAGTAAGCATTTCGCGGTCTGGGAAAGGAAGGAAAGAAGAGTTAACAGGAGTAGCAGGTAATCTCAGATCAGGTTACTCCAATTCATTCCATTTCTTCTTCTTCATTGAATGTGTAGTAAGAATGGCTTGTGCAATAATAATAAAGATTGGAAATTAGTCCTAGATTCAGTCTCTGGTATGAGATGAGTGTATGGTGATACAAATTTCCTATATCCTGAAAGAAGTTGCTGAAAAGCAGTCGAAGAAGGAGGAGGGAAGCTGTAGGGGGTAGACAGGAGCGGTAGAAGACTTCCTTTCTAGCTCTGTAGGGAGGGAATGCCAAAGAATAGTCTAACTGAACTGTTAGAATAGTATAGAAAAGACTCCTTACGCCGACTAAGCACTTACCAGAGAGCTAACCTCAGTGAAAGGTTAAAGCAAGGAGAGCAGCAATCGTCTGAATGCCGTCTTCATTCAGTTGAATGCCGCAGATGGTCTTCTCCATAATAGGAAAGGGAAATGCTCACTACTAAGATAAGAGCGCATTCTTCCTTACTTTTCGCTACCGCAGCAGATGTTTAGGGGAAGACTGTCAGATAGCTTAATGGGATGAAAGACTAATTGCCCGGTCTTCTTCGCTCAGTGGTCCTCCTCTGGTCCCAGTCGATTCCTAACTTCGCTATCCCTTTCAGGAGAACCGCTAAGCCAGCCTGACTCGGATGAGTGAAAGAGTTGCTATCAGAGTGAATTGTTAAGAAATATCATAAGAGAACAAATAAAAGAATGATGCCTGACTTCAGTCAGTCAACTGCCAATTAGGGCGAGGCCTACCTCCTATCAGAACGATTGGATAATAAAGGGGGAATGAGAATATGGTTTTCGACCTTCCAAGATGGCTAATTCATAAAAAAAAATGCCTTTCTTCTTTCTAAGTAAATAAGTCACTTCGTGTCCAAATAAAAGAATGGGCATCAAGCTGATGATTTGCCCTTCGATTCCGATCTTCGCGCAATTTATGTTATGTAAAGAACGTTCTTTTCTGGGAAGCTCTTGCTTATACGTGCTGTACGACTCAACAGCACGCTCTCAAAACAGGGAAACCGGTGCAAAGCATTCTTCTTTCTGATGTCCCTGGGCTCCTTCTGGCGGGATGGCTAATTAAAGTAAATGCAATGATTTTCTCTTCCTAGAAAGGTTGTTAGGCTTAGGGTGAAATTGGAGTCTGATAAAGCTGTTTTGGAGGGGGCATTTCTTCTTGATAGAGTCTGGTAGGTGGTCGGCCATCAGAACAATGGGGACATTAGTCCTTTTTGTAAAGCGGCGTAGGGCGTAGATAGGGAACTGTCCACTTCTCTCTTTATGACTAAACCCGCTAGAAGCTCGTTAAAAGGTGAGATAACTGCTTCTAATTCACTCGAAAAAGACCTCCTATCCATGGTCTTAAGCTGAGATGCGTAAAAGAAGGTTACTCTAATTCCAAAGCCGGGAAAGACTCGTTTTTTCCCTTTGTTTCTGCGGTTATGAAAAGCCGTTAATTAATTAAAATGAAATGAAGTAAATGAAGTCGTAGTAGTGAGGCGTCAGTACGGAGTTGCGTCAGCTGTAGATATAGACTAGGCTAAGGGAGGGACTTCATCTCTTCTATTCTCTTTACTTACATACACCTTACACTTCCGCTGAGTCTAACGAGGCTCGGGTGCGGAGCCTTCCACTGTGAACCGAGACTACGCAAAGGTATAACACCATATAAACTTCGCTGACTTTATCATAAACCTTGATTTCGCTACGCTCAATAAGAATCCAGAATAGCAGAAAATAGATTCGTGTTCCGCTTCAAAAGTCAGTGTCGTCTTTGCCCAAGTGTGAACTGCAGACGACTCTCCAGTGATTCCATTCCTTCTTACTTGACTTCTGGGTAAACCCAACCCGAATGGGAAGAAGAGGGAAGGAAAGAGCGGTCCATTTTTTACATTTTCTGAGGCAGACCTATTTGGCATTTTAGAAAAGGGAAGGGAACTTCTCACCGAAGGGGGCAGTAGGAATGAAGGAGGCGGGAAGCTACCGCTTCTAGAATGCAAGCTTATCCTTTCCTTTTTTTTTTAGAGCTAGAGCGTACCGCTATAATTATAATAAGGAAAAGTTTATGGATGAAGTAATCGGAGTGACAAATGGTTACGGTTAAACCGGAGAAAGTCGAGAACCGTCGGTTACCTTTTGAATCAAAGTACAAGCCGAGTACTACGACTACAGGGGGAGGGGGAGCTTTGCTTCGTAGACAGCTTCGCTTCCTCGTCGCTTCTTTCTGGCGACTAGCTTCGTGAGTAGGTGGCTTGGTAAGCAACAAGCTACCCTCAGCATCGGTAAAATCCCTATAAAATAAAAAAAAGAGGCCAGAATGGTGGGGAAGGGGGCCCTCCCTACTTCAATGGAAAGGGGGGCCGTTTCACAGCCGTTCCTCTACAACTACCTTTCGCCCAACATGATCACAAACGAAGACAGAGAATTGCAGGAGGACGAAATGAACCATGTCCTGATCGGAACGATTGAAGAAAGAAAATGGTGGCCCCTTTCGCCCAGGGGACATCGTCGGAGAACAATGTCGGGGACAGGGTGAGAACCTTCCGTTGGTTACGCCTTTTAAGTGTCGGTTCTTCCATATTTAGATATGGAGATAGATCCAGAGATATAGATAGAGATCCGGTTTCAAGATCTATGAACACGAGAGACCCCTAAATATCCATTTGAAAAAAGAGATGAATAAATGGGTAGGGCGGAGCCAGCGGAAGGAAGGTCGCCGTTAGCGCCCCTGCAATCTTTCTTAAGAAGCGCGAAACGTCGACTTCACGAAAGAAGGGCCTTCCATTAGATATTAGAATATTAGTAAAGGCGCGTTAGCCGATCTATAGAAAGGGGCTTCTGCAAATATCCCATAAATAAAGCAGGGGCTTCTCATGTAGTAGGGGTGCGTAGGCGCGAGGGCCCCCTGGGGCTAGCGCGCAATGACTTTCTCTGATAGGGGCTCGCTTCTTCGACGCTCCGCTTGCTGCTTTTCATTTTGATTTGATAGTGATAGGAGTAGTAGGTGCTTGCTGCTCGCTTGCTGTCTACTAAACGAGCCTTCACTGCCCGCCCGGCCCCTCTCTTTAATCTTTAAAGTGAAGTCAAATCAATGAAGTGAACAGCCCAACCTCTTTGTTTGAATTGAAACTTTTCCAGAAAGCTTCTACTTGTTGAAGCTTTGCTTCCCCCAAAGCACAACAATAGACTTGCAACTATAGTATAGGAAAAAGCTTCTCAGCGGTCGCGGTCATAGGGGGGTTCAGAAAGGATCTGATCGTAGATAGAGACTGAAACCTGTGCGGGGGTAGGGGCGGATGTAGCCAAGTGGATCAAGGCAGTGGATTGTGAATCCACCACGCGCGGGTTCAATCCCCGTCGTTCGCCCAAAAGGAGATATTCATTTTCTTGCTTGCGTCCAAGTTACAACCGAAACGACTCCTGCGTAACTTGAACAGGCCCTACACGACTCGGAGAAAGAAAGCAATGACAAGACATATAAAGATGGGGTTTCCAAAGCAAAGCTAGGTAACCATCTTCGATACTAGTAGCCATAATCTGAAATCTGAGCATGAGCGTTCGTCGCGACTACTTCTATTTCGATAATCTCTGACTTCGCCCATATGGTAGTTCCATGGTTCTAAAGATGCATGAGATGTTCGCCTTTAGTAATAAAGTAATAAGGTAGGTTGACCAAAATGAGGATCCCAAATTGCATGAGCAATAGGTCTTACACGCAAAGGGTCCTGTACCCATGTTTCAAATCCTCCTAGCCATTATCCTACTGCAATAATTCTTGCTAAGAAGAACGCCCATGTTGTGCCAATTCCACCCAGAAGGTAATGAGTTACTCCTACAGCACGTCCTTGTATAATGCGTGAGGCTCTAGGCTGAGTAGCAGGAGCAACTTTGAATTTATTATGAGCCCAAACGATTGATTCAATAAGTTCAATAACCACGACCGCTGAATAGAAACATTTAAAAGCCCATACAAAATGAGCGCCTAGGAAAAAAAGGCCATATGCAGATAATGAAGAACCATAAGACTGAACTACCTGGGATGCCTGTGCCCATAAGAAATCGCGGAGCCATCCATTAATAGTAAGAGAACTCTGCGCAAAATTTCCTCCCGTGATATGAGCCCTTGATCACTTATACTACCCCAAACATCTGATTGCATTTTCCAACTGAAATGGAACTACCGAAATTGCATTGTACATCCAAAAAAGTCCTAAGAAGACATGATCCCAAGCGGAGACTTCCCCTCTTCCAGGTCGGGAAACGAAAACCAAGAAAGAAGAATTGCCAATTCGGGATTACTCTTCTGTGAAGCTAGCCGCACCTTCTATTGATGGACGGGCCCCTTTCGCTCAGGGACATGAGAACAAAGAGAAGAAAGATTGACTCAAGCACTCCCGCTGGTAGTTCTTTTTGAGAACCCGAAAGAGGATCCCTATCCAAATTTGACTTGAAAAATCCCCCAGTTCAGCTCTTTTCTTCATAGCTCATCGACAACGAGGCAATCGAGATCTTAAAGCTTCCGGGATCTCTTTGACAAAAGGTGCATAGGAAAGAAGGGGAATCTTGTTCGTCGGGTTTGGGCTTTGTACTGTCGCATGATGGCTCGGGTATCGTTAAAGAGAGAGAAAGAATTCAATCTCAAATTCATCACAAGGATCGAAATGGAGACTCTCGCCGCTACCAAGAAGAAATGGAAAGTAGGGGGCTCTGGTCATTCCTGCAGTTAGGGGGGTTCGGGCGTAGGATATGATGACTTAGGTCCAAAGGAAAGGATTAGATGGTCGAAAGGTATGAGATTTCTTCTGCCTACATTAAATCAATTGATTCGTGATGGTAGAGATGAAAAACGGCGCACGGACCGTACTCGAGCTTTGGATCAATGTCCCCAGAAGCAAGGAGTATGCCTGCGTGTTTTAACGAGAACACCTAAAAACCTAATTCAGCTCTACGTAAGATAGTCAAAGTACGGTTGAGCAATCGACATGATATATTTGCTCACATTCCAGGCGAAGGTCATAATTTGCAGGAACATTCTATGGTCTTAATAAGAGGAGGTAGAGTAAAAGATTCGCCAGGTGTGAAATCCCATTGTATTCGAGGAGTCAAGGATTTGCTGGGAATTCCGGATCGAAGAAGAGGAAGATCTAAATATGGTGCGGAAAAACCCAAATCCATATGAATGGAAAACGGGGTAAGCTATCGTATAGAAGAAGAATGCCATAGATTGAATCGACAGATCGGCGCAGTCTAAAGTATACATAGAACTGGAGGAGCTTGCCAGGATCGCTTGGTAAGCAAGCAAGCAGGCGCCAACTTCCAGTTCTTTCTCTTCTCTTTTTTTTTTAGTTTAGTGACATCAAAAAAAAATGGAAAGATTGCTAGATCGAGCACGCGACGCGCATAGTCTTAAGTCCAAGAGCGGGTTGTATCCTC